TTAACCATTCAGCCATGGATGCTTAACAGGGATCATCGTACATCGTGAATAACCAAATTCCAATTGAAATGAAATCTTTAGGAGGAATCAATGAAACGACATCAATTCAAATCCTGGATCTTCGAATTGAGAGAGATCAAGAATTATCACTATTTCTTAGATTCATGGATCAAATTCGATTCAGTGGGATCTTTCACTCACATTTTTTTCCACCAAGAACGTTTTATGAAACTCTTTGACCCCCGAATTTTGAGTATCCTACTTTCACGTGATTCACAGGGTGCAACAAGCAATCGATATTTCACGATCAAAGGTGTAGTACTGCTTGTAGTAGTGGTCCTTATATCTCGTATTAACAATCGAAAGATGGTCGAAAGAAAAAATCTCTATTTGATGGGGCTTCTTCCTATACCTATGAATTCCATTGGACCCAGAAATGAGACATTGGAAGAATCTTTTTGGTCTTCCAATAGAAATAGGTTGATTGTTTCGCTCCTGTATCTTCCAAAAGGGAAAAAGATTTCTGAGAGTTGTTTCATGGGTCCGCAAGAGAGTACTTGGGTTCTCCCAATAAAGAAAAAGTGTATCATGCCTGAATCTAACCGGGGTTCGCGGTGGTGGAGGAACCGGATCGGAAAAAAGAGGGATTCTAGTTGTCAGATATCTAATGAAACCATAGCTGGAATTGAGATCTCATTCAAAGAGAAAGATAGCAAATATCTGGAGTTTCATTTTTTATCCTATACGGATGATCCGATCCGCAAGGACCATGATTGGGAATTGTTTGATCGTCTTTCTCCGAGGAAGAAACGAAACATAATCAACTTGAATTCGGGACAGCTATTCGAAATCTTAGGGAAAGACTTGATTTCTTATCTCATGTCTGCTTTTCGTGAAAAAAGACCAATTGAGGGGGAGAGTTTCTTCAAACAACAAGGAGCTGGGGCAACTATGCAATCCAATGATATTGAGCATGTTTCCCATCTCTTCTCGAGAAACAAGTGGGGTATTTCTTTGCAAAATTGTGCTCAATTTCATATGTGGCAATTCCGCCAAGATCTCTTCGTTAGTTGGGGGAAGAATCAGCACGAATCGGATTTTTTGAGGAACGTCTCGAGAGAGAATTGGATTTGGTTAGACAATGTGTGGTTGGTAAACAAGGATCGGTTTTTTAGCAAGGTACGGAATGTATTGTCAAATATTCAATATGATTCCACAAGATCTATTTTCGTTCAAGTAACGGATTCTAGCCAATGGAAAGGATCTTCTTCTGATCAATCCAGAGATCATTTCGATTCCGTTAGAAATGAGGATTCAGAATATCACACATTGATCGATCAAACAGAGATTCAGCAACTAAAAGAGAGATCGATTCTTTGGGATCCTTCCTTTCTTCAAATGGAACGAACAGAGATAGAATCAGATCGATTCCCGAAATGCCTTTTTGGATCTTCCTCCATGTCCTGGCTATTCACGGAACCTGAGAAGCGGATGAATAATCATCTGCTTCCGGAAGAAATCGAAGAATTTCTTGGGAATCCTACAAGATCAATTCGTTCTTTTTTCTCTGACAGATGGTCAGAACTTCATCTGGGTTCGAATCCTACTGAGAGGTCCACTAGAGATCATAAATTGTTGAAGAAAAAACAAGATGTTTCTTTTGTCTCTTCCAGGCGAGCGGAAAATAAAGAAATGGTTGATATATTCAAGATAATTACGTATTTACAAAATACCGTCTCAATTCATCCTTCGGAACCATATCACATCCCGGATCTGGTTCCAAAGGATGAACCGGATATGGACAGTTCCAATAAGATTTCATTCTTGAACAAAAATCCATTTTTTGATTTCTTTCATCTATTCCATGACCGGAACAAAGGGGGATACGCGTTACGCCACGATTTTTTTGAATCAGAAGAGAGATTCCCAGAAATGGCGGATCTATTCACTCTATCAATAACCGAGCCGGATCTGGTGTATCATAGGGTATTTGCCTTTTCTATTGATTCCTACGGGTTGGATCAAAAAAAATTATTGAATGAGGTATTCAACTCCAGAGATGAATCGAAAAAGAAATCCTTATTGGTTCTACCTCCTCTTTTTTATGAGGAGAATGAATCTTTTTCTCGAAGGATCATAAAAAAATCGGTCCGGATCTACTGCGGGAATGATTTGGAAGATCCCAAACTAAAAACAGCGGTATTTGCTAGCAACAACATAATGGAGGCAGTCAATCAATATAGATTGATCCGAAATCTGATTCAAATCCAATATAGCACCTATGGGTACATAAGAAATGTATCGAATCGATTCTTTTTAATGAATAGATCCGATCGTAACTTCGAATATGGAATTCAAAGGGATCAAATAGGAAATGATACTCTGAATCATATAACTATAATGAAATATACGATCAACCAACATTTATCAAATTTGAAAAAGAGTCAGAAGAAATGGTTTGATCCTCTTATTTCTCGAACTGAGAGATCCATGAATCGGG